TGAAAGGAGGGTTCATTTTATTTAAATTAAATAACTAAAGTTTTATCTTTTGCTGAAGAAGTTTTGATAGCTACGGATCACAAAAAACACTAAAATCATAACAGAAAAATGCATTGTGGAAAAATAGATAGTTTCTTTTTTAGTTCCTAAAATGAAACTAAAATTCAAATAGAAAAATAAAAAGAATGTAAATAGTCTTTCTTCTTTTTGTTGTTGCTTGAATATTTTATATTCAATTGAATATAATAAATAACAAGCATTTTTGTTTTCAAATCAAATAAATCATTATTTATCTATAATTCGTTGGAACAAAAAAAGGGGCCCGGCTAGGTACTGACCAGGCCAGGCCATCAGAATAAGAAGGGACTTTCGAACAAAATCAACACAAAGATGTCTTCTTTTTTTTTTTCTTTATTTTTATTTTTTCTTTTTTTATTTATAGGCTCGTTCGAGCCCTTCCTTTATCTAATCTAAAAGAAATTCCTGATTTGTATATCTCTATAGAATAGAGAAAGAAAGACTACTTACATTATGTGTAATGTAGTAATTCTCTTTTTCAATTGGGAGAGATGGCTGAGTGGACTAAAGCGTCGGATTGCTAATCCGTTGTACGAGTTATTCGTACCGAGGGTTCGAATCCCTCTCTTTCCGGTTCCGTTGATGACTTGATTTATTTATTTCATTTTCAAATTTTCTTAGGATTTTATCTATTCCACACGTTTAACTAAGATTTCAAAAATTTGAAAATGAACCAAGGAAAAACTCTTTGGATTTTATTCTTCACGTCCGGGATTACGTCCTGGATCATTAGATAGGAATCCAAAGATGAAGAGAGAAACAAAAAATATCACTACGGTATAAACGAAGAGTTTCAGAGTAAGCATTACACAATCTCCAAGATGATTTTTTTTGGAAAAAAAAAAAAGAGAATAGATCTTCCATTTTTCTACCACATATCCTATTTTGACACCAAGAAATGAGGTTTTTCTAGAAATAGAAATGAATTGTCAGAAATTTATTTGGAATAAGAGTTTTTCATTAACAAAAATTTCTTTCATATCCAAATTCGATATTGTGGGAGACCCTAATATAATTAATATAATAGGGTTAGGGTCTTTCACTGGAAAAGGGTCAAAAAAAGGAGGAAATGGGGTAAGCCGGATTTATGGCGACTATCCAAGAATTTCAATGTGTGAATCGAGGATTCAGACTCTAAAACTTATCTGATTTTATCAATTGTTAGAGAATTTTTTCTCGAAGAAATCATGAATCTTCTAGGATATTATTAAGGATCTCATCGAAAACTTACAGCAGCTTGCCAAACAAAGGCTAAGAGAAAAAAAAACACAGGTATGACTGGCATAACATCTACGATTGGATTCAAAAAAGCATAGGCTTCGGGCAATTTGCCGAAGAAAAAACTACTCGAATAAAGGGCAGAATTAAGACAAATACAGATCAAACTAAAGATATTAAGCATAACAGACATTTTGTTCTTGGAGATAATTGCATTTTGATTGAGTTATTGATATAAGGAAAAAGGAAGAAAGGAAGTAAGGTATACAAAAAATCCTTCTTTTTCTTTGAACCCACCCAATCAAAAATCCTCCAATTCTCAAAGGAGAATAGAAGAAATCATACTTTCATACAATATCTTAATTGAATTATATGTAATGATCAATAAATTAAGTTGAATTCTATATCTATATGGATTAAAATCCTAGTAATAATCTATTCTATAGATATTTGGACTGGAGTTGACAAACAACCAATAACAATATTATTGTTTCTTAGTGTAGATTAGAAATTGATAATGGGGCGTGGCCAAGTGGTAAGGCAACGGGTTTTGGTCCCGCTATTCGGAGGTTCGAATCCTTCCGTCCCAGAGCCATATCCATTTTTTTATAATTTTAGAATAAAGATTGTTTTCTTGAACAACTTTCTGTTTAAAGTCTAATTTTAGATGGAATGTGATTCTTTTATATCTTATATGAATCATATCTTTTTTCACAAACTGAACTGAATCGAGTTCAAATGACACGCATCTGGACCTGAATCTATTTTTTATCAGGTAAGATGAGAACATGGATCAAAACAAAAGAGTTTGAATTCAAAAAAGTTGGGTGGGCTTTTCATCATATGTTCATTCCCTTTGATATTTAGGGGAGTTAGTTACTTGGAAAAACTTTCCATCCCATATCTATTTGAATTTTCAACGATGGATGTATTTTGAATCGAGATGCAAAAGAATCTATATTCCCGATCTCTTATTATTTATCCCGTAAATGAGGGAGTCTAATTAGTAATTAGATTTTTCTCGAGATCTCTGAATTCGAAACAAGAGCCAGTTCTTGATACTAATTAAATTCAATCAATAGGACTAAGTCTCTTAGTGGGTTAGACTAAAGCTTGACTAAATTTGGACTTATTGTTTGTCTTTGTAACTAGACAAGTCATTTCCCATACCGGATCAGGATTCCTTTTTTTTTGCTCTATCATTCCCATAGAAAGAATAGGGGAGTGGATAGGAGATAATCAGTATTAATTTAAATATCTGTATCTGTCCAAATCTCATTAACAAATGATCAAATAACATATTTATATATGTTTATATGTTATGGAATCGATGTATTTTCTTTGAATCTCGTTTTTTTATTTTATTTAGGTATTTTTTTTGTTTGGCTATAATGAACAATTGTAAATCTATGTAACGATTGGATTGAGGCAGGGGTGATTTATCCTATCCCTTTTAGTTACTTTATGACAAGATTCGATTATTGAAATATTACTCAACCCCATGTTAAACAAAATGCATATAAAATGAGGAAATGTTTAGCTTATATGTATCGTTCTATTTCAATGACAATAGTCTTTCGGTTTTTGTGAAAAAGGTTTGGGATCCCTTAAATTTTTTAAACTCAAATTAGTTAAATTAAGTATTATAGAATATCTATAACAGTGACAATTGTTCAGTCTATCTGATAGATACGAAAACCCCTCTCGATTTTTTCGATTTGGATTTTCGCAATCAGATGAAAAGAATAAAGATTCAAATCTTACCTTACATCAGTTTTTTTATCCATCTCATAAAAAAAATGGGATTTCTTTCTTCTTTTCTGTGATCTATTTATCTTTTTGAAATCAGTGATGGGTCAATTAAAAAAAAAAAAAAGACTTATCTTTTAATGATGTCTAAATAGGAACCTTTTTCCATTCGAAATAGTTTTAATAAAAATTTTGAATGATTCCTTGTAAGTTGAATCTTTGGTACTCAAAAAGTAGGAAATAGGTCAATCTATCCTATTGAGTCACTTGAAGTAGCAGACTCAAAAAGAACTTATTTATTCGTTTATCTATTTCTATTTCTTTATATATATGTTAAAGATGGTGTCTTGCTAAGACTTCTTCAGAAAAATCTTTACACATATCATATATAGAAGAAAAAGTATAGATTACGCGATGTCTATGTACAACTGAACCAATGACTATTCATGATTCCATGATTGAATCAATTCCATACCGGTTCCAAATTAGAGGAATGTTATGGTAAAACTTCGTTTGAAACGATGTGGTAGAAAGCAACGTGCGACTTGAAGGACAGATCCGTTGTGGATTTTTACATCCGCTATTTTATATTTATATAGGAATGAAGGTGCTCTTGGCTCGACATCGTTTGTTCTGTTCCACTCGAACCCTTCGTTTTTCGCTTTTTGTTGGGTTGTAAATAGTCCACGATGGAGCTCGAGTGGAAAGGATTAATGCATTTCTCGGGGGCAAAGATCTAGGGTTAATGCCAATCAATAAATTGGAACAACTTCGTAAATATATCTTCGAGATAGAAATGGAAAGGATCCAATTTGAGCAAGTTTCCAATTCAAAAGCAAAACCTGTTGGAATTGATCAAACGTTTTCGATCCAAAGTGTATCACGCGGGAATCAACTGTCCGTAGGATTCTTTGATAGAAAGAGAAATCACAAAAAAGGGTATGTTGCTGCCATTTTGAAAGGATTAAGAAGCACCGAAGTAATGTCTAAACCCAATGATTTAAAACAAAGATAAAGGATCCCAGAACAAGGAAACACCCTTTCTAATTGTCTCGATAGTCTCAATAACTGGATCAGACTGAAGAATCAAAATAGAATTTTAAACGAGACAAACAAAAGGGGGTAAAGACCACTCAATAAATGAAATTGATTAAAGATTTTTTCCTTATAAGCTATTTGAGAGTTATCCAACTTGAGTTATGAGTACGAATGGTTTCTTTTTCATTTTCAGGAAGGAAAAAGAAAAAAAAAAGACTGAAATCATAGTCTAATTAATTGATTTTATAGGCTCATTTGTCATTTATTAGAATTCCATACATAGACAAAACTTCGAATCAAATCATTTTTTCTCGAGCCGTACGAGGAGAAAACTTCCTATACGTTTCTAGGGGGGGTATTGTTCATCTACATCTATCCCAATGAGCCGTCTATCGAATCGTTGCAATTGATGTTCGATCCCGAAGAGAAGGAAAAGATCTTCGAAAAGTGGGTTTTTATGATCCACTGAAGAATCAAACTTATTTAAATGTTCCTGCTATTCTATATTTCCTTGAAAAGGGTGCTCAACCTACAGGAACTGTTCAGGATATTTTAAAGAAGGCAGAAGTTTTTAAGGAACTTCGACCTAATCAAACGAAATTCAATTAAAGAAATACCAAGGGGGGGTAGTGATTTGTATATAACTTTGTATAACTTTTCTCTTTTTTTATTTCCCCCCTTAATCCTGCTTTATTCGTATCTATTTCTCATTGCTTCTGTCGAATTCCATGGTCGATAACAACAAAACCTCAGTTTATTGATCATATAAATCTCAAATTCGGACATTTCATTTCTTTCAATTATGTGGTTTTCGTTGGAATTTGACTAACCAACAAGGAATCCAGTTTGTTTATTCCGCTTAGATTGATGAAATACATTAAAAATCCGATATTTTTTTTTTCCAATTCTTATTCTCC